TTCATTAAAATTTATGTGAAATGCTTTTCTATTTCGAGAACGTCCAATATATGTTTTCCATCTTCTATGCGAAAATCTTTAATTTGCATAAAGTCTTCTTGACTGTTATTCAAAAGGTCTAATAATGTATTGATATTGGACCGTTTGAGGCAATTATAGACCCTGGGGGGCAATTCTGATTGGTCAATAAAAATATATTTCAATGCTATTTCTTTTTTCGTTTTTGTTGATTTAGCCCATCTACCATGAAAATAAAAAAGGGGTAAAGCACTTTTGTGGGGATTGTTTTCTAAATGGAAGTTTTCTTCTTCTGCATGTAAAAAAGGAATAAATAAATCAATCAAATTTCTGGAGGCCTCATGAAGTGCTTCTTTAGGAGTTAAACTTCCATTTGTCCATATTTCGAGAAAAAGTATTTCTTGTTTTTCATTTCCATTAACATAAGAATGAATACTATGATTTGCATTTCGAACAGGCATGAATACAGCATTTATAGGATAACTTCCATTTTGAAAGTTATTTGGCGTTTTTATACGATATCCGCGATTCCTCTCGATTTGTAATTCAATACACAAATTAATTGGTTCTGTTAGGTTAGCTATATGCTGTGTACTATCAACGATTTCCACCGAAGGTGGTAAGATGATATCTTGAGCAGTTACATATCCAGGACCCTTGACACAAATAGATGCATCACGAGTTCCATACAGATTACTTCTCAATACAATTTCTTTCAAATTCATTAAAATTTCATGTACCGATTCTTGAATACCTACTATGGTAGAATATTCATGTGGTATTTTCTCGGATTTTGCGCGTGTGATACATGTTCCTTCTATTTCTCCAAGCAAAGCTCTTCGCATCGCAATGCCTATTGTATCGGCTTGGCCTTTCATAAGTGGAGCCAAAATAAAGCGTCCATAATAAAGACGTTTACTGTCTGCTCTTGATTCAACACACTTCCACTGTAGTGGCCGAGTAGATACTATTACTTTCTCTTGAACCATAGTAATGTAATATTATTTGATCAAATCATTGAATTATTTATTTCTCTTGAAATATCTTCAAGGTTTATTTTTACACACGTCTTTTTTTAGGGGGCCTACAGCCATTATGTGGCATAGGGGTTACATCTCGTATGAAACTTAATAGTATACCACTTCTACGAATAGCCCTTAATGCCGCATCTCTTCCGAGACCCGGGCCTTTTATCATGACTTCTGCTCGTTGCATACCTTGATCCACTACTGTCCGAATAGCATTTCCTGCTGCGGTTTGAGCGGCAAATGGTGTCCCTCTTCTTGTACCCTTGAATCCACAAGTACCGGCGGAGGACCAAGAAATCACCCGCCCCCGTACATCTGTAACAGTCACGATAGTATTGTTGAAACTTGCTTGAACATGAATAACTCCCTTTGGTATTCTACGCGCATTTTTACGTGAACCCATATGTCTATTCTTACGTGAACCAATTCTTGGTATAGGTTTTGCCATATTTTATCATCTCATAAATCTAAGTCAGAGATATATGGATATATCCATTTCATGTCAAAACGGATCCTTTATTTAATTTATTTTTATTTATTTATTTGGACGTTTTGTCCTTTTAGATTTTTAAAGCCCCCTCTTTTTTTCTAAAAATTATCCTTGTCTTTGTTTATGTCTTGGGTTGGAACAAATTACTATAATCCGGCCTCGCCTACGGATCAGTCGACATTTTTCACAAATTTTACGAACGGAAGCTCTTATTTTCATATTTTTTATTCCTTAACTTAATTCTGAATCTCTTTATTGGAAGAAAATAAGTTTCTTGAAATTTGAAATTTCGAATTGTATCTTCACGAACCTGATAGTATATATATGGATTATGTCGAATCCTTCCTGAAACATAATCTAGAATCAGATTTTCATTATCTAACCGAACCGAGAGTATACCATTGGGAGGTGATTCAGAAATTTAACCTTCATGAACCTCTTTTTGTTCTTTCACTTGAGGGATCAACTAATGTGGGAGGCGTAATATTAGAAACTTGCTCTTTCTCTTTTTTTTTTTTTTCACAAATATGAGAGTTCCATAATATAATTCGGATATCAGAAAGATTACCATATATAGCACAAAATTTCTCCACCGATTCTTTCTACTCGAGCCTCTCTGTCTGTCATTATACCTCGAGAAGTAGAAAGAATTACAATCCCCATCCCGCCTAAAATTCTAGGGATTCGTTGATAGTTAGAATAGATTCGTAGACCGGGTCGACTGATCCGTTTTAAATTTAAAACAGTTCTATATGGTCCTTTCCTATTCCTTCTATGTCGTAGGGTTAAAACCAAAAAGGATTTGTTGCTTTCCTGATGTTTCCTCATGTTTTCAATAAAACCTTCTCGTAAAAGGATTTTACCAACGTTTTCATTGATGTTAGTATATGGTATTCGAACTGTTCTTTTTTTATTCATGTCGGCATTTCGTATAGAGGTTAGTATGTTAGCAATAATGTCTTTACTCATAATAAACTAAGATTTTTGTTGTCCCCGAATTTTGATAATCAACATGCTCTTTTTTTTTTTTTTCTGAATTATTTATGAATTATTAAATGTTTATGAATTATTAAAGGCATATACGTGAGACACAAACAATTTACTAATTAATCCAAATCCACATTATTTATGAATTAATTGAATCAATTTCATTCAAATACTATAAAACTGTATTATGGTCTCATCTTATAATACTTCAGGTGCTAACGAAACTATTTTAGTGAAATTTAACTGTCTTAATTCGCGAGCGATTGCGCCAAAAATTCGAGTTCCTTTTGGATTTCCTTCTTGATCAATAACAACTGCAGCATTGTCATCATATCGTATTATGATACCGTTGTCGCGTTTGAGTTCTTTACAAGTACGTACAATTACGGCTCTGATCACTTCTGATCTTTCTAGCGGTGTATTTGGTATTGCTTCCTTGATTACAGCAACAATAACGTCACCAATATGAGCATATCGTCGATTACTAGCTCCTATGATTCGAATACACATCAATTTTCTGGCTCCGCTGTTATCCGCTACATTCAAATGGGTTTGGGGTTGAATCATATCGTTTTTTATCTGTTTTTTCACTGCAAAGCAAGGGGCGAAGTAAAAAAAAAAGAAATGTTGTTTATTCAAAACAAAAAAAGAAACCTGCAATTGTTTTTTTCATCCAAAAAATTTCTTTCTTTTTGGTTCTACATTCTTATTCTGAAATAATGAATTGAGTTCGTATAGGCATTTTGGATGCCGCTATTGAAATAGCCTTTCTGGCTATATTTTCTGTTACTCCGCTCATTTCATAAAGTATTCTACCTGGTTTAACGACAGCTACCCAATATTCGGGAGATCCTTTTCCCGAACCCATACGTGTTTCTGTAGGTCTTGCTGTAACTGGTTTATCTGGAAATATGCGTACCCATATTTTTCCGCCGCGGCGTGCGTTTCGTGTCATTGCTCGTCTCCCTGCTTCTATTTGTCTAGATGTGATCCAAGCAGGTTCGAGCGCTTGAAGAGCATATCTCCCGAAGCAAATACGATTACCTCGATAAGATATTCCTTTCATTCTTCCTCTATGATGTTTACGGAATCGGGTTCTTTTGGGGTTATAGTTGATGGTTATTTATTAATTCCATCTCTACTACAGAACTGGACATGAGAGTTTCTTCTCATCCAGCTCCTCGCGAACGAAACGATTATAAAATAATATACATGTCTTTAATGAATAATATAGTGATTCAATATATTGAATCATGAGAGTCTTTGATAATCTATTAGAGATTTGTATATCTTTTTTAAGATATAAGATTATAATGAATCTTTAATTTTGTTTTTTTTTTTTATTTCGAAATTTTAGTGGATCCGATATGATAAAAAAAAAAACAAAATTTCGCGGGCGAATATTTACTCTTTGAATATTCAGTTTATAGAATTAGTTCATGACATGACTTTTCAGAATAAATGAATTGGTTACTGGTTCGTTCCGCCATCCTACCCAATGAATCATTAGTATTCGTTTTTAATAGACTCCTTATGCACTCACGGGTTCTTTCGTTCCCATCGCTTCGCAATTAATGGTTAGGTCTGAATTCTACAACGAAGCCCCTAATGAAATTTGTTCTTGAGTCAACCCTCTCAGTCTTTATTGACCCGTGGCTCTTGATTTTTTTGTTCTATGGACAATTACAAATTTTGTTTAATTTAGGGATCAATTAGTATTAATGCTTTATTACATTTCCCTTTATGAGATGAATCATAGACCTTACATATTGGAATTCTATATCATTGATGTTTTTTTTTTTCTCTCTTTCTCTCCCCCTTCCATTTATCCACATACTTTACTTTTATTGTTTCACAACTCATAATCAAATTGCTTTTTCTTTTTTTTTTTTTTATTCACATTTTAGTCAAAAAAGATTTCAGTTGCTACAATGATATGATGACTGATATATCATATCTCGACTCTTTCTTTATATCTAGATAATGCGAAACGATGAGTTGGTTATTAGTTCATACTGTTATTAGTTCATACTATGGGTTGGTTTATTTTTTTTGAATCTAACCCTAAAAAACCAACGAGTCACACACTAAGCATAGCAATTATATTTAATCAAATGATTACTGGAATTTTTATTCAACCTTATAGAATTTTTTATAATTTTTCGTTAAATAAAAAATTATTTCATTGTTTATTTTTTGTTCTATTAACCGATAGGCCTAAAGATAAGTCAAGTAAAGCACTATTATTCTCCCTCTACGAATATCCAAATTTTGATACCTAATACCCCATAGATAGTTCGAACTGGATAGGAACAGTAATCAATTTTAGCTCGAATGGTTTGTAGAGGCACCCTACCTTCTCTGATCCATTCGACACGTGCAATTTCTTTTCCGTCGATACGCCCTGCAATTTGTATTTGAATTCCTTTTGTACCTGCCTGTTCAGTTAATTCAATAGCTTTTTTCATTGCTTTGCG